GTGCTTCAATATAATTACCCGGACTAAGAGCTATAGCTTGTTTCCAATACTCAGCAGCTTGATCGAACCAAGCCTCCGCAATTTCCGAATTCCCCTGTAAAATGGCCTGCTCTCCCCGGTCAGAATAGGTCTTTCCTTTCTTTAGAACCGTATTTGAGAGTTTCCTACCTCATACGGCTCGGCAATCGATTCTTTTTTTGCTGGTGTCCCTGTCCCCTTAATCTATCTCATGTTAATTGAATTAATATGCTAACTAAATTGGATTTGTCATAAATCTATCTTCATTTTTCCTCGATTAACCAGAACAAGTCAATTACATAAGTTTCAAACTCAAATTTTGAAAAAAAAAAAATAAGTTTTATCTTTTATCCCACCTTCAGAAGAATGAAGCATAAACAGCCTCCTATAACGTTAGAATTTTCTGAAAGGTAACTATCTCGGTTTCATATCATATATGAAATTAATATAGAATCTTTGAAAAAGACTTTCCTACATAAGAAAAAAGAAAGGACTTACTATCTTTGGGACCCGATGCTACACCGCTGCTCAATACTTTAGTGGATCAACTCTATTACATAAGTTGATTTTCAACCTAATCCTTAGTCCATATTAATTATGGCATAAGTAGGCAAAGCAGTTCTTAACTCTATCGATCTCATACTAATTGATCTTTACGGTGCTTTCTCTATCAATTCAATCCTTTATCCATGGAGTATAATATATATATAGGCTGTACTCATTTCTTCCTATTTCGGTTTTCGTGAAGTCTCTTTATTTGCTACAGCTGATAAGAATCGTTGCTTTGGGCGATGCATATGTAGAAAGCCTATATTTTTTTGTATTAGTCAATTGGATCTTTTTTTTTCCTTTTTCTATAGTGGAGATAGTCGCACGTAATGACAGATCACGGCCATATTATTAAAAGCTTGCGGTAAAAATGGGTTTCGTTCTAGTGCCCGGAAATAATATTCCAAAGCTTTTGTATGCTCTCCATTGCTTGTGTGTATAAGGCCTATGTTATAGAGTATATAACTTCGATCATAAGGATCAATTTCTGGTCGCATAGCTTCATAATAATTTTGTAAAGCTTCCGCATAATTTCCTTCGGATTGAGCCAACATCCGTTACGGTCGTTCATTCTAATCAAAGAATCTCCGTTTCAGAACCGTACGTGAGATTTTCATTTCATACGGCTCCTCCCTTCTGTGCATAATACTAAGGGGAATAATCTATGAATTCCAAATTTCACCATTCTCATTATGAACTAACAGGAGCTAGTATTTTTACTAGAAATCTCTAGCTAGCCTTCCCGCAAGAGGTTTTTCTTAACACTAATGGTATTAGTGTTATATATAAATGGTAACTCCAACAATTTCTTTGTGTCCAACGCTCCTTATTTCCCGGAATTAGTCACTTCAACGATCTTTGATGGTTATATGGGTATCCAAAGTACAAACGAGATGGATGTTTGTTGTCCCAACCACTTTTGTAAGCCCCGATACCTAGAAGAAAGGGGGTAATTTATAACAAAGTTTTCGTGTTGTTGATTCCTAGATGTAGTGCTTCTTCTCCAATGCCACCTATTGGTACTAGTGGAATAGGATTGACCATAATCCATAGGTGTAACCTTTCGCTCAATACTCAAATTGTCAATTCAAATATCTGAGGCTGCATCGATCGAGGATACACGACAGAAGGGGTTGTTCTATCTTCAGACATCACCTTCACCAAGCGCGAGTTTAAGTTTATTTCCAAAAATAAAAAAGGGTTCTTTCTATCCAGAACCACGCCCCCTTATCTTTCTCGTAATACTGAACGAGAACTAAACTAAAAAAAAATCAAATCGCACCATCTCTGTAATAGGTAAATGCCTTTTTTTCTCCGGAAGTAGTCGGAATTATTCGTAATAAGATATTGGCTACAATTGAAAAGGTCTTATCAATAAAATTTGCATTTATCCGGGATCTAGGCATAATTTATAATCTATTCTATAATTTTTCATTTCCCCCAATCAGGAAAATGATCCCACAAAAAAGGAATTGAATTGTACAGTACGAAATAACATAAAAATGGGATCGTTCAAAAAAAAAAAAAGATGTGGACCTTCTGCTCAAACTTTCCCCTTTTGTTTGGATTGGACAAGAAGAGATATGAAATATTGGAATCAAGTTGGATTTAATTCCATATACTAACTATTACAATTTCATTTAACTTGAATAAGGAATGAACCGACCAAGGACTTTCTTTTACTGCGGATTCTAATAACTTGAAAAGTTTTAATTTGGTTATGATCCAAAGAGGAAAATATTCATGGACTGAATAGAAAGGGTAAACATCCGTTTTGTTTGCATAATGTGGATGCACAACGCCATACAATTGAAAGAAAAAAAAATGGAAATAGAAAAATCTATAAGACGCTTCATGAATTTGTAATAGATCCGTGGGGTCGCCGATGAGAGAAGTTATTGAAAAATAGGAAATTGTAAAGGAAAATTTCCCATGGAATCTTTCCGCGGCCGTACCCATACTTCAATAATATGAATGACTCGCTATTCACTAAGTTTGTGATCAATAATAAAAAAAAGATTCTATAGGAGAGATGGCCGAGTGGTTCAAGGCGTAGCATTGGAACTGCTATGTAGGCTTTTTGTTTACCGAGGGTTCGAATCCCTCTCTTTCCGTTTCTTTTAGTTCATCAATGTTACTGAACACAAACAACGGATCAAATCAAATAATATTTGATATCATCCTTTCAGTAATAAAAACTTTATTTTATATAAATTCTCTATTTCAAATTACATTATTTCACTGCGATATGCGATATGTAACGTAAAATCTAAATACCAGAAAAAAGCAAAACAAAAAAAAGAAAAAATTCTTTGAACTTTTTTGTTATTTTTGTCAAGTTTGACGGGAATAATATTCTACGACTAACAATTCATTTATTTTCAACCCGATCCATTTACTATCTATTGTTTGATTTACTAATCCTTTATATTGAAATGAGTCAAAAGTCAAATGTTTTGGCAATTCTTCGCGAGGGGATAAAGAAATTAAATTTTGAACCAGAGCTTTCGATCTTGGTTTATCTTTTGTAGTAATAATATCCCCAGGTTTGCAACGATAACTTGGTATATCCACTATACGGCCATTAACTAAAATATGTCTATGGTTAACCAATTGCCTAGCTCCGGGAATGGTCGAAGACATACCCAATCGGAAGAGGATGTTATCCAAACGCATTTCAAGTAATTGTAGTAAAACCTGACCTGTTGACCCTTTGGCTTTTCCGGCGATATGCACATATCTAAGTAATTGTCGTTCTGTCAAACCATAATGAAAACGCAATTTCTGTTTTTCTTCTAGACGAATACGATATTGTGATCTTTTCCCAGAACGCAATTGGTTTTTCAGATCCCCTCTAGATCTAGGTTTTTTACTAGTTAGTCCTGGTAAAGCTCCCAGACGGCGTATTTTTTTGAAACGAGGCCCTCGATAACGAGACATAAAAACTCCTTTTTATTTTATTGAAATTGTATTTTTCAGAAGAAATCTAAATTAAGACTGAACTAAGGCGAAAGGATAAACAAAACTAAATCTATTGAAGTAGTACAAACAAAGTAAAAAAAGAAAAGTAGATTAAAATAAATTGTATCAATATCCAGATTTTTGTATATATAAGAAATTGAGTTGAGGCTCCGTTTTATGATTTGTTCTGTAGAGATCTAATTGATTCTATTTATTTTTATGCAAGTTACCACGACATAACAGAATAGATAGATCAATGATTCAACATTTTTTCTTTTTGGAAGGGGAGAGTAGGGATTTTTAATTGTGGAAAAATTCATAGAGAAAAAGCCGGCTATCGGAGTCGAACCGATGACCATCGCATTACAAATGCGATGCTCTAACCTCTGAGCTAAGCGGGCTTATATTATATTAATTATATAATAGATATTATATAATAGATATTATCTAATAGATTTTAGAATAATAGAATTATATTAATTCTATTATATAATAGATACTATCTAATAGATTTTAGAATAATAGAATAGAACATTTACATAATTTACATATACATAATAGAACATAATAAAAGACAGTATATAAAAATTAAGTTGAGGAAAAACTATCCAATCTTAACTATTAATGGATCTTACCTATTAGGTATTAATATCAACGATAATATTAATTAGAACTATAATAATAACTATAATAACTCATAGCTCTAAAACGTATTAAATTATGATATAACTGATGACTAATGACTAAATAGAAAATCTGATTAATATAGAATTTTCTTCCTCGAAATTCTATTTTCTAATAGAATAGAAATAGATAATTAACTTTACTAAAAAAAAAAAAATAGATGACTGATTAGTATATAATTAATATATGACTAATTTAATTGGCAGTCCATAAAAAATTCGAATTTGGATTTTCTCATTAGAAATTGAATTATTTTTTCTATTTTTTAATGAGAATATCACATAAATTTCTTAACTTTAATTAATAAAAAAAGTTAATATTTTATTAATTTAAGTTATTAGAATTAGAAAAGTAATAAAATAGAATTATTTCTTAATTTAAATTGAAACAATTATAGGAATCTATAATTATAAATATATATATAAAAATATATGTTTATTTTTAGAATATATGCTTATTTTTATTAATTTTTTTATTTTATTATTCTTTTTAAAAATTTTATTATATTTTAAATTCTTATTTATTTCCTAATTATTTATTATTTCATAATTTTTTTATTCGAAATTTTAATTGGAATAAAAATTCTAACCCTTATACCGAATTGGTTCCAAGAAAGGGGTAGAGATACATTCTAAATTGAAATAAGTGGTTCCTTTGGTTTAATTTGATTCGGAAGAAGAAAAAAGATAGAACGAAATAAGGAAGAATGAATATCGAACCTTGTACTATTCAAAATTACACTGTAAAAAAAAAGCAGAAAGAAACATATAGATGTGGAATATATTTATGCATATTGAATTGCAGATACATCAATGATACAATTATTTCTGAGTCAAACAAAAAAAAGTTCATCCAACAGAGATAAACTGCTGAGAGATAGCAAAAGAATAAAAAAAGGATAGACCTTTCAATATAGAATTTTTTTTATCCAACGAATTTCACAATTTCAAAATAAATGAAAGAAAAGGAATATATAGAATTCTAATAGGATTTTTTTTGGGGGGGGGATATGGCGAAATTGGTAGACGCTACGGACTTGATTGAATTGAGCCTTAGTATGGAAACCTGCTAAGTGGTAACTTCCAAACTCAGAGAAACCCTGGAAAAAAAAATGGGCAATCCTGAGCCAAATCCTTAAGATTTTTAAAACTAGAAAAAAGGGATAGGTGCAGAGACTCAACGGAAGCTATTCTAACGAATAAAGTTGACTACGTTTTGTTGGTAGCGGGAATCCATCTATCAAAAAATTACGGAGGGAATATCTAATACGTACGTTGACATATTAAATGATTAATCATGACCCAAACCCATATTAATATTCAAATTATATTTCTAAAATAATATTTCTATTTCTAAATTCTAAAAATAAAATTTCTAAATTAAATACAGAATATGAAATATATGTATATGTAGATATAAATATAAAAATGTATATATACATATGAAAAGACTTATTGTGAATCTGTTTCGATCGGGGTTGAAAGAAGAATCTAATATTTTTTAATGATTAAATCATTCATTTCAGAGTTTGATAGATCTTTTCTTTTGAAAGATGCATCGGACGAGAATAAAGAGAGAGTCCCATTCTACATGTCAATATCGACAACAATGAAATTTATGGTAAGAGGAAAATCCGTCGAATTTAGAAATCGTGAGGGTTCAAGTCCCTCTATCCCCAATCAAAAGCCCATTTTACTTCCCAACGTTTCTCTTTCTCCTCGTTTTTTCATTTCATTCACAGTTCGGTTCAAACAAAATTCAATATCTTTCTCATTTACTCTACCCTTTTACAAAAGGCTCCAAACAAAAATTCTTTGATCTTATCCCATTTTTGATAGATAAGGGCATACGTTTACAAATGAACATATGTGGTAAAAAATCTCTATTATTGAATCATTTTCAAGTCCACAGTCTTTAGACTTACTAAGAAACCTCGTTTAATACTCTTCCCTTTAGTCACTTTACTTTTTAGTAAATTTGAATTTACATAAATACAAGTCAAGTATTGTACTAGGATAATGCACGACAAATAGTCGGGATAGCTCAGTTGGTAGAGCAGAGGACTGAAAATCCTCGTGTCACCAGTTCAAGCCTGGTTCCTGACACGTAAATAATATATCGGATATAAATTCATACAAATTAATCGAGACATATCAGGATACATGTTCATTAATGGTCTAGTTGGGGGATAGAAATAGACGGAATGCGCTTCAAACACAGTACAAGATACAAAATTCATGGCACAGAATTCTTTTGCTTCATCCTATCCTATTCTTTCCGCTCATACGAAATTGATATGATCTTTTGAAAATTGGAAAATATAAACGGAATCTGAACTCCTTTTAAGCTATTCATAATGCGTATTAGAGTTCGGTCACTTATTTTCATCTTGAATAGGAAGTCAAAATAATCCTTGACTTGAAAGAAATTTTGAGTCGTGTTGTATTAAGTGAACTGTAGTTTCTTATCATTCAAGGAGCATCTTGTATTTCGTAGAAATTTGGAGTTATATAATCCTTACGTAAGGGCCAGCCTATCCAACTTTCAGGCATCAAAATACGTTTAAGGCGTGGATGATTATCGTAAGAGATTCCTAACATATCATAAGATTCACGTTCTTGAAAATCCGCGCTTCTCCAAATCCAGAAAACAGATGGAATTCTGGGATTCTTCCTTGGGGCAAATACTTTTATGCATATCTCTTCTGGTTTATCTATATCGTATTGTATTCTCGTAAGATGATATACACTAGCTAAAAACCCACCAGGTGCTACATCATAGGCACACTGGGAACGTAAATAATTGTAACCATAGACATATAAAATGACAGCAATGGAATCCCAATCTTCTGTTTTTATTTGTAAAGTTTCTACTCCTCGGCAATCAAAGCCCAAAGACCTATGAACTAGCTCATGTTTAACTAACCAATCCGATAAACGATCCTGCTGCATCTTCTTGATCTCTCCCACATTTCTATAAGTATTTCACAATGAAATTTTTAAAGATTGACCCTTTTCTTATTCCGCACAAAAAAAATCTTGTCTAATTTACTAATTCGTGAGAAGATACTGAATTTTTTAATGTTTCAGAAGGTCTCTCCGAAGTAGATGGTAATTGATAGAGCAAGTCTTGATCGTAATTTCCAGTATGAGTACTGTGTCGAACATAAAACTTGTGATTGGTAGTAAAACATCGATTTTCCTGTTGAGATACTGTTCGATCTTTAAGGATTTCTCGAGATATTTTCTTACGAAGTTTCGTTATAGCATCTATGACTGCCTCTGGTTT